CACATCTGAGCTCGCCAAATATTCGGGAGTTCCTCTATTCAAGCCTTTTACTTCTTCTTCTTGCTGGATGTCTCGTTCAGGTACTTCTTTTCTCTGTTTCCCTAGACTCTAGTGAGTTACAGACAGAGTTCGAGAGGATAAAATCTTTGACGATTCCATCATACACGATTGAGGTGTACAAACTTGTGGATGGGTATCCTAAACCTGAACCGAATTCTTTCTGGTTAAAGAATCTCTTTCTAGTTGCTCGGGAACAATTAGAAGATTTTCTAGCGGAAATACTGGGTTTTGCGCTATTTGGTGGTGGTCCCGCTTATGGGGTCAAATTTCTACAGAAGATATTTTTCAATCTCATCGATCTCATAAGTATCATACCAAATCCCATCAATCGAATCACTTTTTCGAGAAATACGAGATATCTAAGTCATACAAGTAAAGAGATCTATTCATGGATAAGAAAAGGGCAAAGGTTTCAGACTCATGATGAAATAGAATCCTGGATCGAGACCTGTGATTGGTTTTTGGCTGAAGAGAGAGTTTACTCGTTTCATTTCTCCACCCTAAGGCCAGAAAAAGGGATTGATCAAATTCTATGGAGTCTGACTCATATTGATCGTTTAGTAAAGAGTGACTATGGTTATCAAATGTTTGAACAAGCGGGAGCAATTTACTTACGATACTTAGTTGACATTCATCAAAAGGATCTAATGAATTATGAGTTCAATACATCCTGTTTAGCAGAAAGACGGATATTCCTTGCTCATTATCAGACAATCACTTATTCACAAACCTCGTGTGGGGCCAATAGTTTTCATTTCCCATCTCATGGAAACCCGAAACCCTTTTCGTTCCGCCTAGCGCTATCCCCCTCTAGGGGTATTTTAGTGATAGGTCCTATAGGAACTGGACGATCCTATTTGGTCAAATCCCTAGCGACAAACTCCTATCTTCCTTTTATTACGGTATTTCTGAACAAGCTGGGTTTGAAAATAGTTATTGATGATCTCGATCCTGAGGACTATATGGAAGCGCTTGATGATGTGGATATTGATGGGATTGATAATGATAGCGATCCTGCTAAGGAATATATGGATGCGCTTAGAGATGCGGATGATATTGATGATCGTGACTATTCGAACTTGGACTCGGACCCGGAGCTGAGGGAGGAGTATACGGTGGATGATGAGATACTTAGGTATATCATCGAGTTGGAAATCAACCTAGCTTCTATCAACTTGCAATTCGAATTGGCAAGAACAATGTCTCCTTGCATAGTATGGATTCCAAACATTCATGATCTGTATGTGGATGAGTCGGAGTCCCTCGGTTTATTATTGAACTATCTCCCCGGGGATTGTGAAAGACGGTCCACTAGAGAGATTCTTGTTATTGCTTCGACTCATATTCCCCAAAAAGTGGATCCCGCTCTAATAGCTCCGAATAAATTAAATACATGCATTAAGATACGAAGGCTTCTTATTCCACAACAACGAAAGCACGTTTTCACCCTTTCGTATACTAGGGGATTTCGCTTGGAAAAGAAAATGTTCCATACTAATGGATTCGGGTCCATAGCCATGGGTTACAATGCACGAGATCTTGTAGCAATTACCAATGAGGCCCTATCGATTAGTATTACACAGAAGAAATCAATTATAGACACTAATACAATTCGATTCGCTCTTCATAGACAAACTTGGGAGTTGCGAGCGCATGTAAGACCGGTTCCGGATCATGGGATCCTTTTCTATCAGATAGGAAGGGCTGTTGCACAAAATGTACTTATAAATAATTGCTGCCTTATAGATCCTATATCTATCTATATGAAGAAGCAATCATGTTACGAAGGGGATCCTTATTTGTACAAATGGTTCTTCGAACTTGGAACGAGCATGAAGAAATTAACGATACTTCTTTATCTTTTGAGTTGTTCTGCCGGATCGGTCGCTCAAGATCTTTGGTCTCTACTCGGACCCGATGAAAAAAATTGGATCACTTCTTATAGACTCGTTGAGACGGATTCTGGTCTAGTTGATGGCCTATTAGAAGTAGTAGAAGGCGCTCTGGTGGGATCCTCGCTTCTTCGGCCCGAACCGAGGAATCCCTTAGAGATGATGGAAAATGGATCTCGTTCTATCTTTGATCGTAGATTTCTCTACGAATCGGAGTTTAAAGAATGGGCAGAAGGCACCGACCCGCAACAGTTAGCGGAGGATGTAGTCGATCACATAGTTTGGGCTCCTAGAATATGGCAACCTTGGGGCTTTCTATTTGATTGGATCGAAAGGCCCAATGAATTGGAATTTCCCTATTGGGCCAGGTCATTTCGGGGCAAGCCGATCATTTCTGATGAAGTGAATGATGAATATTTTGATTATGCATTTTTTGGTGAAGGGGATGGTGGATATGATGAAGAGGATGAGCTTCAAGAGAATGATTGGGAGTTCTTGCAGAGTGAAACCATGGAGTACCCTGGACGAGATAGATCTTCCAAAGAACA